TTTATTGGATCGGCATCGGCCAAAACCTCGCGAATTGGTCTTTACGGTGCTTCCTCTATCAATTAGATCCTTTATCCATAGAATAAACTATCTAGGCATATCGATTTCTTCATATTTCGACTTTTATGAAGTTTCTTTCTTTGCTACAGCTGATAAAAATCATTTTTTGCACGATGCATATGTAGAAAGCCTATTTTTTTTCTAGTATTTATTAGTGTATTTGCTCTTTGTTCCCCCCTTTTTTTCTTTTCCTTTTTGATTTCTATAGTCGAGATAGTCGCACGTAATGACAGATCACAGCCATATTATTAAAAGCTTGTGGTAAGAATGGATTTCGTTCGAGTGCCCGAAAATAATATTCTAAAGCTTTTGTATGTTCTCCGTTACTTGTGTGGATAAGGCCTATGTTATAGAGTATATAGCTTCGATCGTACGGATCAATTTCGAGTCGCATAGCTTCATAATAATTCTGTAAAGCTTCCGCATAATTGCCTTCAGATTGAGCTGACATCCGTTACGGTCGTCATTCGATTCAAAGAATTCTCCGTTTCAGAACCGTACATGAGATGAAAATCTCATACGGCTCCTCCCTTATGTGCATAATGAGAATAATAATATGTGCATAATGAGAATAATAATACATGGAATCAAAAAAGATTGAAATATTCTCATCTCATTATGAACTGAGTGGGGCTAATGTTTTTACAAGAAATCTCTAGCCAACCTTCCTGCAAAAGCTTTTCTTATTCTTAATATCACGCGTGTTGGTACAGGTACTAGATAAAAATGTAAACTCCAACAATTTCTTTGTTCTCAACGCCCCTTAATTTCCAGGAATTAATCACTTCAACAGTCTTCGATGGTTATAAGGGTATCCACAGTACGAACGAGATGGATGTTTGTTATTCCAACCATTCTTCTTAGTCCCGATCCCGATAAGGAAAAGGGGCCGTTTATAACAAAGTTTTCGTGTTGCTGATTCCTAAACGTAGCGCCTCTTCCCCTATGCCGCCTATTGGTACTGGTGTAGTAGGGTTGACTTGCAATACAGAACCCATAGGTGTAACCTTTCGCTCAATACTAGAATCGCCAATTGAAGCATCTGAGGCTGCATTAATCGGGGATACACGACAGAAGGAATGGTTTTATCTAGAAACTTCACCTTCAACAAGCGTAGATTTTTCAATAATATTTATTCGTTCTTTTCTATCCCAAATCGTCTTTCTTTCTCCTAAGACCGAAAGAGGTAAATCAAAAAAGAATCAAATCGCACCATCTCTGTAATAGCTAAATGCCTCTTTTTCTCCTAAAGTTGTCGGAATTATTCGTAATAATATATTGGCTACAATTGAAAAGGTCTTATCAATAAAATTTCCATTTATCCGCGATCTAGACATAGGTAAAAATCCATTCTATAATTCGTTTCATTACCTCTCATGAGAAAATGATCCCCAAACCAAGGAATTGTACAGTACAAAATAACATAAAAGCAGACGCATTAAAAAAAAAATACACCGATCCGTCGATTCGTTCCAATTCATTGATTAAATCAGGTATAAATATCAGAAAAAAATCGGAGCGTCATCTTTGCAAACAAGATATATACCTTTATTGTTTTTATTGTTTTAAACGGTTTTTGGCAAACAAAAAAATTCTCTTTTTTCCCCAGACTCAAAGGAAGAGTTTTTTCTTTGCTGAAAGGGTTTATATTTTTCTAGTTAGAAGGGATTCGGTTGTCCGTACCCATCTAACAAGCGAATTTGAACAACTCGCTATTCACGCGGGTTCTCAGTCATAATCATTATGTAGGAGAGATGGCCGAGTGGTTCAAGGCGTAGCATTGGAACTGCTATGTAGACTTTTGTTTACCGGGGGTTCGAATCCCTCTCTTTCCGTACCTTGACCCAATTTGCCAAGCAAAAAAGAATGAATACCCGGCAGTCATACCTTTTTTTGAGATAGATTCTTGATTCCTAGTTTCTATAATACGCAAAATACAGGAAAGAAAGTGAAAGGGCGGGAAGGGGATAAAAATCTACCCTCGGATCTATGATACATGAATGGGATAAACAAAGACTCCCCGGATCAAACTCCTTTCCCTGTATCCCTTTCCTTAAGTTAGGTGAAAGTGAAGGGGTCAATTTGGACGAACCCGCTATTTTAGTTAGGTTTAAGTCTGACGAGAATAATATTCTACGACAAACAATTCATTTATTTTCAAACCGACCCATTGACTATCTATTATTTGATTGACTAATCCTTTATATTGGAATGCGTGAAGAGTCAAATGCTTTGGCAATTCCTCATGGTGGGATGAATCAAGATAATTTTGAATCAGAGATCTAGATTTTGGGGCATCCCTTGCTGTAATAATATCTCGGGGTTTGCAACGATAACTTGGTATATCGACTATACGCCCATTAACTAAAATATGTCGATGGTTAATTAATTGGCGGGTTTGAGGAATAGTTGAAGCCATACCCAACCGAAAAAGAATGTT